GTCCCCGCTGCAATATGATGAGAGGCTATTCCTCCCGGAACAAAAGGATCAAAACCTTCCACACCCCACGCTGGATTTACAGATTGTACTTTTCCAGTTAGTCCATAAGGATCGGACACCCATATTCCAGGACCATACAACCCTGTTACATGAAATGCGCCAAAACCAAAGCAAGCCACCCCTGAAAGAAATAAATGAATTCCAAAAATCTTGGGCAAATCCAAAGAAGGTTTTCCTGTACGTTCATCACTAAATATTTCTAGATCCCAATACACCCAATGCCAAATAGCTGCCAAGAAGCACAAGCCAGAAAACACAATATGCGCTCCGGCCACACCTTCGTAACTCCAAATGCCTGGATTCGTTATGGTACCTCCTGTGATACTCCAACCGCCCCATGAATTGGTTATTCCTAAACGAGTCATGAAAGGTATAACGAACATACCTTGTCTCCACATTGGATCAAGAACGGGATCAGAAGGATCAAAAACTGCTAATTCATATAGAGCCATCGAACCGGCCCAACCAGCAACCAGAGCTGTATGCATTATATGGACAGCAAGCAACCGACCGGGATCATTCAATACAACAGTATGAACACGATACCAAGGCAAACCCATGGAAATACCCCTTTATCAAAGAAAAATAGACACTATGTAACTTTATTGCATTGAAAAAACTATGCTATGGACCTCCCCCCTTCAGTGGATTATCTCGGAGCAGGAGTTAATATTTGTTCTATTCTGTTGGCAATAATGAAACAATTCTGTTGGTAGGAACAAAGAGAAGCAGATCTATTCTATACCCGATAAGTACCAATACGCAATGGGGGGTTGAGCCCGTTTTCTATGAGTGAATACATCCATACTTGTTCATCATTCGAAGGACCTATTCGTAAGAATTTGATTTACTTTATTCATTCTGTCTTCCTTTATGACCTTATCCAATATATGGATAAAATATAGTCAAATATAATAACGGCCAATATTATGAAGACAATTAAACCCATTATTACGTTTCCACATCAAAGTGAAATATAGTACTTAATTTTTTTCTTTCATTTAATGCCTATTGGTGTTCCAAAAGTACCTTTTCGAAGTCCTGGAGAGGAAGATGCATCTTGGGTTGACGTATAGTGCGACTTGTCAGATATATTGGGTCATATGGGATTTCCCCGTTCTCTCCCCCGATCGAGATATCCTCCGTTTCGCCCAAGAAAGATTGATTGAATTATCAAAAATTTGGAGCGTGAAGTGCAATTAGATCCATTTTGGGGGGATCCAGATTAATATTATCATATCAATTAAAATAATTTATGGTTGGCTTGGTTGGACCAATAAAATGAAGTATCCAGGCTCCGTTTAGAAAAAACCCAATCCATAATAGATCCATGATTACTACTTGTATCATAAACGATTTTATTTATAAATAGGAGTGATCTCAAAGTGTTAATCAATCGAATAATATGATGAATACGTCGAATATTTGACGGAAGACATCAAATGAATTGAAAAAAAAAGAAGTGGTATTGGGAAGCATTTGTCCTATATGTGCAAATCGAAATCGGGCATATCTTTACCTGGAGTAGAGCATAAACCTAAAAGAATTGAAGAGGCCCATTCAGGAACAAGAAAATGACATCGTGATTTGGATTGGATCTCGATGAAACAATACATCAATGAAAAGTTAGTTCGATAAGTTTAGTGAATTTTTTTTATATTTTATATTATAGGGAAACAAGCTAAGATTTATCTTTCTTGAAAAATGGAAGAAAAAGTTCCTTCGTTAAAAGTTAGACAGAGCCTACTATGCAAAAATAAAGGGGGCTGGAATCTACACATTGATTTTTTTTCGTGATTTTTTTTTTGAACCGTATGCATCAAAAGGTGCATGTACGGTTCCTAAGGGATAGTATTTTATCCTAATCAACCGACTTTATCGAGAAAGATTGCTTTTTTTAGGCCAAGAGGTTGATAGTGAGATCTCTAATCAACTTATTGGTCTTATGGTATATCTCAGTATAGAGGATGATACCAAAGATCTGTATTTGTTTATAAACTCTCCCGGAGGATGGGTAATACCCGGAGTAGCTATTTATGATACTATGCAATTTGTACGACCAGATGTACATACAATATGCATGGGGTTGGCCGCTTCAATGGGATCCTTTATCCTGGTCGGAGGAGAAATTACCAAACGTCTAGCATTCCCTCACGCTTGGCGCCATTGAGTTTTTTATTTTTATTTGAGAGAAAAAAAGACTATGCCTTCGCAGGAATATTAAGTAATAATAGCATGGCACTTCGAATTCGATATGAGAAAATTATTATTATTTTTTTTTCAAAAACATTAGATTATGTATCGAAAGAGTAGTATGAGATAAAAGGTATTTCCGATTTTATCTTATCTATCGGGAGTCCATTTCAGCGTCACAAACTTTTTTTGTTTTCACACTGAAAGAATTTTCACAATATTTATGTTATGAACGAGTACGAAAACGAAAATATTATTTTTTCCTTAACTCAAAAAGAAACTTTGGGATTGCTGAATCACAGACGAAATAAATATATAAAGCAACGGAACCATCATAGTATTTTTTAACTCCCCCGAAAGGAAGGGTGGTAATTGGATCATTTGCCGATCTGGGTCTGATAGATCCTATATTTTCTATTCGATGAAAGGTAAAAGTAAATTCCATTATAGAGCCGTATGCACTGCACAAAAGATGCCTGTACGGTTGTTCAATTCTATCTTTTTTTTTCTTTTTATTTTATTCTTTTGTTTTCACCTCATCATGCAAGATAGAGGAACCATTTATTTATCATCAGGGTAATGATCCATCAACCCGCTAGCTCTTTTTATGAGGCACAAACGGGAGAATTTATCCTGGAAGCGGAAGAACTACTGAAACTACGCGAAACCATCACAAGGGTTTATGTACAAAGAACGGGCAAACCCTTATGGGTTGTATCCGAAGATATGGAAAGGGATGTTTTTATGTCAGCAACAGAAGCCCAAGCTCATGGAATTGTTGATCTTGTAGCGGTTGAATGAAAATAGCAGGGATTTCGCACAAATCTGTGATTTGATTTTATTGAGATTTTATTTATATTCTTACCGCGTTTAATATTCTTTTAATATTCTATTAAATATAAATAGTATAAATAGAAGCAATTCATAATAATCCGGTTAGGATCGATCTAAACCAGCCTATTATGTATATGATTCAGCATGCCAACCATTAAACAACTTATTAGAAACACAAGACAGCCAATAAGAAATGTCACGAAATCCCCCGCTCTTCGGGGATGTCCTCAGCGACGAGGAACATGTACTAGGGTGTATGTGCGACGCGTTCAGATCATAAGCTGGTACACAAGAAAGGAAAGAATTTTTCCAGTATCAATGATCAGTACCAGTGAATAGGATAGAATATGAATAGGATAGAATGGAAGAATTCCACTCACGATCTAAAAATCAAAAAGATCCCTTATATTCCTGTGTATGCAATTTATGGTTTCCATTGGTGCAAATCCAATCACCTGAATTTAAGATGAGAAGCAATTCCCCATTGGTAAGAAATGATTATCCATTAAGCGGGGGAAATCCTATTTAACAAGCAGAAAATGATGTTCCCACTCTTGCAAGAACGGACTAACAGGGTCAGCTACCTAGCTAAATTTCATAATTAAATACCGTTACTGTATGGGTAGATCTCGTTGTGAAAGACCTATTACTAAAAAATTCATAGGTAGAGCCAAAGGGTGTGAACTGTACAAGTTACCAATAATATTGATTAAATAATGGAAGGAGGCTCCGGTGTATAGAGAGGACCTCACCGTTTAAGAAGTAACCATAGAAACGATGGAACCACTATTTATTTATCCATTTATATTTACTATTTTTTTTTTTTTTGATACCTACTAGTATCAATCAATTTATTATTTAGCGGTGAAATGCCTAAAAAAAAGAAAAAATAGTGGTCGGGAAGGTTATAGTAGCAAAAGCCATTGGAATTTTTATTTTATACATTGGAAGAATCCGTTTTGTTATTAATCGACCAGTAAAGAGGAAAAGAATAACTGAAAGAACGGAAATCAATTAGTTATTCATCAAAGTTTCATTTATTCAATGACCAGAATTAGACGAGGATATGTAGCTCGTAAACGTAGAACAAAAATTCGTTTATTTGCATCAAGCTTTCGGGGGGCTCATTCAAGACTTACTCGAACTATTACTCAACAGAAAATAAGAGCTTTGGTTTCTGCTCATCGGGATAGAGATAGGCAAAAGAGAGATTTTCGTCGTTTGTGGATCACTCGGATAAATGCAGTAATTCGCGGGAGTAAGGTATCCTATAGTTATAGTCGATTAATACACGATCTGTACAAGAGGAAATTGCTTCTTAATCGTAAAATACTTGCACAAATAGCTATATTAAATAGGAATTGTCTTTATATGATTTCCAATGAAATCATAAGAGAAGGGGATTGTAAGGAATCCACCGGAAAAATTTAAATGACGTTCCCCGGAGAATGAACTCCGGGAAGGTATAGTTGAAATTAGTATGATAAAAAATTGATAAGATGATAAATTCGTCAAAATGAGCGAACGCGCTCAAAAAAAAAGATTTATTCTTTCCCGATTCGGTGATTATTATTTTTGTTTTTGTTCTTACGACACGACAATCAAATCTAGATTCTTGGAGTTTTCGAACAAAACATCCATCTGCGTTTGAGTTCGGATTGGAATTTTGATTCGATTGAAGAGTAAGCCTATTTATTTCTGGTTCGAAAACCAGTAGTTCTAGCGGTCGACTCGGTTCTTTCAAACTGTTTCTCGTTATTAAGAAAAGGTAACAAAGATAAAATACGAGCTTGTTTTATAGCAATAGTAATTAATCGTTGTTGTTTCAAGGTCAATCTATTCACTCGTCTAGATAATATTTTTCCTTGTTCACTAATAAACCGACTAATTAAACTCATATTTCTATAATCAAT